GAAAAGAGAAATCTTATGGAGTGTTGTACATTTCCATTGAATTTAACTTCAATTTGAATGAATTAGGGATTCCGTATACAATTCTAAGTAGACCTTAACTACACATGCATCTGAACATATATGCATTATCTTTATGTATTTCAATAAAAAGGAGGTTTTTCAATGCGAGATCTAAAAACATATCTCTCCGTGGCTCCAGTCCTAAGTACGCTATGGTTTGGGGCTTTAGCAGGTCTATTGATAGAGATTAATCGTTTTTTCCCGGATGCGTTGACATTTCCCTTTTTTTCATTCTAGTTATTTACATTATTTACAGCGGAAGGAATGACGAAGATTTTATATAGAATCCAATATCGTTAACTAATCCCTACCCCCTTTTTTCTCTTTTTTCCTTTTATTCTTATTTTATTTTTTATTAAAATAAAAAATAAATAAGGGACGAAAGAGAAAGAATAAAAGTGGATTCAACGTCGTCGAGACTCAGAGGCATTTCAAATGAAATGAATAAATGGAGGCATGGGAGTAGAGTATAGTATAAAGGGTCAAGTGCAAGGATACAAGATCTTTAACTGAAATAGCTTACTTCAGGGTGAAATAGAATTTCGAAATCATTGTCTTACTTATCCTTTACTTATCCTATGGCTTTGCTTTGATTTATTATTCCTTTTTAGGATTGGATTTCAAGTTAGTAACTTCGATTTGTTATTTTTTCCTTTTTATTCCTTTCGAATCAAAATCAAATAGAAATAGAAGAGTTGAGTAAATCAAAAATTAAAATGCAAAGGAGGTTAATGGCCAAGAGAAAAGACGCGCGAGTCACAGTGATTTTGGAATGTAACGGTTGTATCCGAAACGGTGTTAAGAAGGTATCAACGGGCATTTCCAGATATATTACTCAAAAGAACCGGCACAATACGCCAAATCAATTAGAATTAAGAAAATTCTGTCCCTATTGTTACAAACATATGATTCATGGGGAAATAAAGAAATAGATCGACCCAATATGTCTTATCCTTTCCTTTCAAGCGTAAAAATGACATTATATAGAACATATTTGAATCAAAAAGAATCCTACTTTGGGGGGTTAAAATGACAATTAATAAATAGGATTTTCGGGATAATCAATCAATAAACTAAAAAAATCATGGATAAATTCAAGCGACCTTTTCTGAAACCCAAGCGATCTTTTCGTAAGCGTTTGCCCCCGATTCAGCCGGGGGATCGAATTGATTATAGAAACACGAGTTTACTTACTCGATTTGTTAGCGAACAGGGAAAAATATTATCTAGACGGGTGAATAGATTGACCTTGAAACAACAACGATTAATTACCACTGCTATAAAACAAGCTCGTATTTTATCTTTGTTACCTTTTCTCAATAATGAGAAAAATAATCAGAAAAAATTTAAAAGAACCGAGTCGACCTCTAGAATTCTCAATAATAAAAAAAATAATGAGAAAAACTTTAAAAGAACCGAATCGACCTCTATAACTAGAGGTGGTCTTAGAACCCGAAAGCAATAGGTTTATTCTTTGTTCATTTGAATCAGAATTAAAATACGAACTTAAACGAGAGTTGGTGTTTTGTTCGACAAATCCGACAATCCAGATTTTAGTATCGTGTCGTAAGAAAAAAACGAATCGAACAAAAAAAATATTTTTTTAATGTGTTCATTCATTTTGACTACTTTAGTATCTTTTCTCTGAGTCACTTCGATTCCACCTTCCCGGAGTTCATTCTCCGGGGAACTCCCTTTAGATTATAATCTCGTATTCTTTACGATCTAATTATTTGATGATTTCGTTCGGAAGCATATAAACACAATTCCTATTTGATACAGCTATTTGGGCCAGTATTTTACGATTAAGAAGCAACTGTCGTTTGTATAAATCATGTATAAATTGACTATAGCATGCTCCCTTTTCTCGAATTTTTGCGTTTATTCGAGTGATCCACAAACAGCGAAAATTTCTCTTTTGGTTATCCCTATCTCGATGAGCCGAAACCAAAGCTCTTATTTGCTGTTGAGAAATAGTTCGAGTAAGTTTTGAATGAGCCCCTCGAAAGCTTGAGGCAGATGAACGAGTTTTTTTTCTACGTCTTTGAGCTATATATCCGCGTTTCAGTCTGATCATTGAATAAAAAAACTTTGACAAATAACTAATGGATTTCTTTTTTTTTCAGTTATTCTTTTGGTCTATTAATAAGTAAAGGGATTTTTCCAATGTATAAAATAGAAATTCCAATGGCTTTAGCTACTCTAACCTTCCCGACCACCTTTTTTCTTTATTAGTTATTTTACTGCGAAATAGGAAAGAAGTAAGAAATGATCTTTTGCTAGGTGTAAAAAAAAAAAAAAGAAATATAAATTCGAAATGGAAAAAGGTGGGTTCCGTCGTTTCTATGGTTATTTCTTAAACGGTGAGGTCTTCTCTATACACCGGAGCCTTTACTTAATGGAATCTATAGGTAACTTGTAACTTGTATAGTTCACACCACACTCTTTGGCTCTACCCACGAATTATCCAGTAATAGGTCTTTCACAATCAGACCCACCTATACAGTAACGGTATTTCATTAGGAAAGTTAGCTTGGTAGCTGACCCTCGTAGTCCGTTCTTGACCGAGTGGGAACTTTATTTTTATGCTTTTATTAATTTCATAAGATTTTCTCCGCTTAATGGATAAGCATTTGCTACCAATGGAGAATTTCCTCTCATCTTTAATTCATTGGATTTTCACCAAAGAAAACCATAAACTTCATACACAATAAAGGGATCCATTGGCTTATTTTGCATTTTAATAGTGAATGGAGTTCTATCTTCCATTCGATCCTATTTACGGTACCGATTATTTATACTGAAAAGCGATTTTATTGCTTTAGCTCATGATCTAAACGAGTCGCACATACACCCTAGTACATGTTCCTCGGCGCTGAGGACATCCCCGAAGAGCGGGGGATTTCGTGACATTTCGAATTGGCTGTCTTGTATTTCTAATAAGTTGTTTAATAGTTGGCATGTTGAATCATATAATATATCTCATGGGCTGGTTTAGATTGATCCTAACCGGATTATTCTGAATTTTTCTAATTTTTTCTAATTTTTTCTATCTATTATATAGAGAGAGTTTGAATAAAATTCGGAAGTAGAATGCCCATCCATTTTCCGCAAAATCCATTTTTGCATTCAAATCGTACTATATGAATCATTATGTTCTATAATCTTCACTAGTTTTTTATTTTATAAAAAAAAAAAAATACATTAAAAAAAAAGGCTAGATTTCAATTTTGAATCCTACAACATCGACAATTCCGTAAGCTACGGCTTCTTCTGGTGTCATAAAGACGTCTCTCTCCAGGTCGATAGCTATAATCCAAGGAGGTTGCTTCGTCGTTGCGTGATACCCATATATTACTGAGGCGCGGATCGACAATATCTGTTTTAGGTCCAGGGCACTTATTCCCAGGTCGCCGTCCAAATAAGAACTAACAGGCTGATGGATCATTACCCTGATGATAGAAGGTTTCTCTATCTCTCTATCTGGTGTGATGAAACGAACAGAAAAGTAAAGATAAAGACTAAATAGGAAAAAAGATAGAATTCCATAACCGTACGGGCATCATTTTTTGTACATTGCATACGGCTCTACAGCTAAATTGGCTATGACTTTCGATTCCAGAAAGATAAAACTAGAATCTATCAGCCCCAGGCGGTTAAATAAAAGATCAAATTGCCACCCTTCTTTTCGCGGTTGTTAAAAAATACTATGATGGCTCCGTTGCTTTCTATTTTCAAATGGATTCTTTTTTTTTGATTGAGCAATCCCAAAGTTTCTTTTTGATCCAACTAAAAAAGGAAAAATCTTGTTTTTTCGCACTCTTTTTTTAGAACTTAATTTAAGAGCCCTTCGGTGTGAAAACAAAAAAGTTTGTGACGCTAAACTGGACTTCCGGTAGATAAAACAAAATCGGAAATACCTTTTATCTCATACTACTCTCTCGATACCTAATCAAATTTTTTTGAAAAAAAAACCAATACAAAAATTTTTCATATCGAATTCGAAGTGCCATGCTATTATTACTTAATGTTCATATGGCGAAGGCATAGTTTTCTTTTTTCTCTCAAATAAAAAACCTCATTGGCGCCGAGCGTGAGGGAATGCTAGACGTTTGGTACTTACTCCTCCAGATAATATAAAAGATGCCATGGATATGGCAGTTCCTACGCATATTGTATGGACCGGTGCGATCCCTGTTGTTACAGAAGCAAAAATAGCCAGCCCACCTATTGCCGATCCGCCATTGGAGTTTATATAACAATGAATAATTTCTTCCTTATTCTCGATGCCGTAAATTGTTATAAGCCCTACAGCATGATTCGCGGACTCGGGATCAATATCATCGCCCACAAAAAGGAATCGTTGGTGAGAAAGTCGGTTGATTAGGGTCAAATTGGTTCCCTTACGAACCGTACATGCACCTTTTGATGCATACGGTTCAAGAAAAGAATCAATGTATAGATTCCAGTGCTCTTTCTTTTTTTTTCTAGGCTTTTTTCTAGCAAAAGCAGGTTTTTCCAACTTGGAACGAAAGGGCTTTTTTTAGATTTTTCAATAAAAAAATTGACTTATTTCTTCCTTCTAAACTAAAAATAAAAAAAAGTCAAAAAACTTATTGAATTAACTTCTCATTGATATATTGTTTCATCGAGATTCAATTCAAATCACGATGGGATTTTCTTGTTCCTGAATGGGTCTCTTTTATGTTTTTAGGTTTATGCTCTACTCCGGGTAAAGATACGCCCCCCTTTTTGTGCATATAGGACAAATCTTGTCGTCACCATTTCTTTTTGTTATGACTTTCCAAATAAGAACCGAGAATCGTTTATGATACACGTCGTAATCATAGATCTATTTCAAATTGGGTTTTTTCTAAGCGGAGTCTGGATACTTCATTTTTTGAGTCCAACCAAAGTCAACCATAAATTTTTCTAATTGAAAATAGTACTCTGAATCCCCCAATAATGGATTTCACGCTCCACTTTTTGGATGATTCCATTTATTTTGCTTGGGCGAAAGAAAGGATATCTCGATTAGGAGAGAGAACGGGGAAATCCCATAGGACCCAATATATCTGACAAGTCGCACTATAGGTCAACCCAAGAGTCATCCTTCTTGTCGTCTTCGTCTTCTGTTGTTCCAGGAATTAGGAAAGATAGTTGTGGAACACCAACAGGCATAATGGAAAGGAAAACGCGGAATATTATCTTTCACTTTGATGTGGAAACGTAAGAATTGTTGTCGTTATAATATTGTCTTTATCGTATTTATTTTTCCAATCGATACTGTCTATACAGTAGGAAAGATAGACAAATAGTCCCTTCTAATGATAAATACAGATAGACGCATTTACTCATAGAAAAAGGTATCAACCCCCATTGCATATTGGTGCTTATCGAGTATAGAATAAATCTGCTTCTCTTTTTTCCTACGAACAGAATAGAATATAACCTAACTCTTGTTAGGAAATAATCCACTTAAGAAGGAGGTCTATAGGATAGTCAGAGTATAGTCTTTTCCAATGCAATAAAGTTAGTTAGTGTCTATTTTTCTTTGAGAAAGGGGTATTTTCCATGGGTTTGCCTTGGTATCGTGTTCATACTGTTGTATTGAATGATCCCGGCCGGTTGCTTGCCGTTCATATAATGCATACAGCTCTGGTTGCTGGTTGGGCGGGCTCAATGGCTTTGTATGAATTAGCCGTTTTTGACCCTTCTGACCCTGTTCTTGATCCAATGTGGAGACAGGGAATGTTCGTTATACCCTTCATGACTCGTTTAGGAATAACCAATTCCTGGGGAGGTTGGAGTATTACAGGGGGGACTGCAACGAATCCGGGTATTTGGAGTTACGAGGGTGTAGCTGGGGCACATATTATGTTTTCTGGCTTATGCTTTTTGGCAGCTATCTGGCATTGGGTCTATTGGGATCTAGAAATATTTTCTGATGAACGTACAGGAAAACCCTCTTTGGATTTGCCTAAGATCTTTGGAATTCATTTATTTCTCTCCGGGGTGGCTTGCTTTGGTTTTGGTGCATTTCATGTCACGGGCTTATACGGTCCTGGAATATGGGTGTCCGATCCTTATGGACTAACCGGAACAGTACAACCTGTAAATCCGGCGTGGGGCGTGGAAGGTTTTGACCCTTTTGTTGCGGGAGGAATAGCTTCTCATCATATTGCAGCCGGTACGTTGGGCATATTAGCGGGCCTATTCCATCTTAGCGTACGACCGCCACAACGTATATATAAAGGATTGCGTATGGGGAATATTGAAACCGTACTCTCTAGCAGTATCGCGGCTGTATTTTTTGCAGCTTTTGTTGTTGCTGGAACTATGTGGTATGGGTCAGCAACTACTCCCATCGAATTGTTTGGGCCCACTCGTTATCAATGGGACCAGGGTTACTTTCAGCAAGAGATATATCGACGAGTTAGTACCGGTCTATCAGAAAATCTAAGTTTCTCAGAAGCCTGGTCTAAAATTCCCGAAAAATTAGCTTTTTATGATTATATTGGCAATAATCCGGCAAAGGGGGGATTATTCAGGGCAGGATCCATGGATAATGGAGATGGGATAGCGGTTGGTTGGTTAGGACACCCTATCTTTAGAGATAAAGAAGGGCGTGAGCTTTTTGTACGTCGTATGCCTACTTTTTTTGAAACCTTTCCGGTCGTTTTGGTAGATGGTGACGGAATTGTCAGAGCCGATGTTCCTTTTAGAAGAGCAGAATCGAAGTATAGTGTTGAACAAGTAGGTGTAACCGTTGAGTTCTACGGTGGCGAACTAAATGGAGTCAATTATAGTGATCCTGCTACTGTTAAAAAATATGCTAGACGCGCTCAGTTGGGTGAAATTTTTGAATTAGACCGTGCGACTTTGAAATCCGATGGTGTTTTTCGTAGCAGTCCAAGGGGTTGGTTTACTTTTGGACATGCTTCATTTGCTTTGCTCTTCTTCTTCGGACACATTTGGCATGGTGCTAGAACCTTGTTCAGAGATGTTTTTGCTGGTATTGATCCAGATTTGGATACTCAAGTAGAGTTTGGCGCATTCCAAAAGCTTGGAGATCCAACTACAAAACGACAGGTGGTCTGATACAAGACTACTTTGGGATTTTTCCTCTATTTTCTTTTTTGCGGGGGTTTACATACAGAGTAAGTTTGAATTACCGCTTCTTTTATTCTCACTCTTTAATTTCAAGATGATGTGTTCTAAAAAGAAAATAGAATAATAAAAAAATAAAAAACAAATAGGTAGGGAAGTTATAATTGTAAACCACGATCGAATTTATGGAAGCATTGGTTTATACATTCCTTTTAGTATCGACTCTAGGGATAATTTTTTTCGCTATCTTTTTTCGAGAACCACCTAAAATTTCAACTAAAAAATAAAATAGAAAATGATTTTCATTATTTCAATTCCCTAATTGACCCG